CTAATAAAAGGCTGCATCGTGCTTCTTACATTTTCATTACTATTTTCATTACTATTAATTCGATATGTGTTTAAAAAATAAGTTTTTTCCTTGTTTTTCGTCGTTAATAAATATAATAAACGCAATTTTTTTTTTATAATTTCGGGTCCTTCTTTATCTTTACCCCATAGAGACATTGAATAGAACGAACTGCTTTTTTTTCCACTGTAAGTTTGAAAATAAACGTTTAAATGTCCTTCAAAAGCAAGTAAATAGATCCGAAACATATAAAATGCAGTTAATCCTGCTGTGGACCAAGCTATTATTGCAAAAATAGGTGAATACAACCAACTATCATTAAGAATTTCATCTTTGGACCAAAAACAAGCAAGGGGTGGAATACCAGAAAGAGAAAGTGTACCCAATAAAAAAGCAGTTTTTGTAATTGGTACATGTTTTCTTAAACCGCCCATAAGAACCATATTCTGACTTTTATCTGGAGAATATCCAACAATAGCTTCCATCGCATGAATAATTGATCCAGATCCTAAGAACAACAATGCCTTCGAATAAGCATGAGTAATCAAATGAAATAAAGCAGCTCGATAAGACCCCATACCTAGAGCTAACATCATATAACCCAATTGAGACATTGTAGAATAAGCTAAGCTTTTCTTAATATCTTTTTGAGCCAGAGCTAAAGTGGCTCCTAAAAATAATGTTATTATACCTATCAAAGCTATTAGATTTAGAATGTAAGGTATAACTATGAAAAGAGGAAGAAGCCGAGCTACAAGAAAAATTCCTGCTGCTACCATAGTAGCGGCATGTATAAGAGCCGAAATGGGGGTAGGCCCTTCCATGGCATCAGGTAACCATACATGAAGTGGAAATTGGGCGGATTTAGCAACAGCGCCGGCAAATAATAGAGAGGCGCATAAAGTAACAAATAAAAAATTAACTTCATTATTAGAAACCAAGTTATTGAATATTTCAAACAAATCCCGAAATTCGAAACTACCTGTTATCCAATAAAAACCCAAAATTCCTAATAATAAACCAAAATCCCCGACACGATTAGTTACAAACGCTTTTTGACAAGCATTCGCGGCACTGGGTCGTGTGAACCAAAAACCTATTAATAGATAAGAACACACTCCAACTAATTCCCAAAAAATATAAATTTGTATCAAATTAGAACTAGTAACTAATCCCAACATTGAAGTATTGGAAAAACTCATATAAGCAAAAAATCTCAAATATCCCTGATCATGAGACATATAATTGTCACTATAAATAAGAACCATAATTCCAACAGTAGTGATTAATATCGACATAATAGAAGTAAGTGGATCAACCAAGCAGCCAAATTCTAAAGAAAAATCATTATTGATGGTCCAAGACCATACATATTGATAGACAGAATTATTATTTATTTGCTGAATAGAAAAAAGGGCTGAAAAAACCATAACTATACTTAATAATAAAACACTAGGAAAAGCCCACATACGGCGAAGATTTTTTGTTGCCGTTGGAAAAAGTAGAAGTCCTGTTCCAATTAAGATAGGAACTGGAAGTGGAATGAAAGGTATAATCCATGAATATTGATATGTATATTCCATAAAAAAAAAAAAAAAAATTTATCTTAATTAATTGTTTCTGAGTCACCGGTTCTTATTTCTTTTCTTTTGAAAGGGGTCGGTTAATAAAGTTAATAAAAAAAAATTAAGATATATAAAATAAAACTTAAATAGAATTTTCTAGCCTTAATTATTCTGAATCTTTCCAAACTACTTCAAATATTTAAAATCAAGAGGTTATAATTGGTCAAATGATATAAATAAGTCACTAGTGAAAAATAAATACGTATTTAATTTTATTAATACTGAATTGTTAATATTAAATTCAAATTTTTAAATAAAATTTTATGAAGATAAAAAATGAAAATTAGAATTTTCATTTTAATTATTACGTATTACAATAATTTTTTTATTTTTTTATATCTTATAGAACAAGGATAAATAATTATACCAAAAACAGTATTTGATATGAATCATAAAGCCCATAACTAAAACTATTTATTGTAATTCGGTTATTTAGAATCATTAATCAATTTGTTTTGTAACTAATTGTTTGTCTTCCATTACAATAAAAGCTATTTTTAGGAAATGCTATGATATCCAACACTTTAATTTTACGGAAAAAAAAAGGGGGCAAATAAAATGCCTTTAAATGATGTATTTTGTATCCTTTAACAGATTAACTACTAGTCTCATTTGATAATTAAAATTTTGTGGACTCTTTCTTCGAGCTTGAACAATTAAATTAATATTAAATTAATTAATATAATAGAAAAAATTATTAAAGTTTTTTTTTATTTTTAATTAAGCGGGAGAAGGGTTATTAAACTTTTCGATTTTTTTATTACATGTATAAATGTAACACGACGAAAATAGAAAGAAAACGAAACGGACAATCTTTCTTTTTTTTTTTTTTTTTATTATTTTTTATTTTATCAACTTCAATTTATTTGGCATAGTGTACCTTATCGTTCTTATTAATATTTTATGTGATTTTTAACCCCCCCTTTTTTTTGGAGTCTAATTTAGAGAAAAAATAGATAGAGAATAGTAAAGAACAATTGATTTTGAACAATAGATGTCTTTCACATCCAACCGAAAAACCTATTATAACTTTTTAATGGCAGTTCCAAAAAAGCGCACCTCTATTTCAAAAAAACGTATTCGTAAAAATATTTGGAAAAGGAAGGGATATAGGGCAGCATTGAAAGCTTTTTCGTTAGCGAAATCTCTTTCTACCGGGAGTTCTAAAAGTTTTTTTTGTGTAACAAATAAATAATCTGAATCGTTCTAATAACTAATAAAGTAATATAATTTTGTTTATAGTTTATTTATAAGATTTATAAGTTATAAAAGATTTATAAGTTATAAAAATGATAAATAATATTTATCAATTAGAATTAATATTAACATCATACAATTATAATTAATATTAACATCATAATAGTATAGTAAAAGATAGTATAGTAAAAGAATAAATATTAATATATAAGATAAATTACAATATAAATAAGATAAATTACAATATAAACAATATACATTAAAAAAAAATCTTATAAATAAACAAGAATGAGTCTCATAATGTTTTAATTTAAAACGAATATAAAATTGAATTTGTTTTACTTTAATTTAAAGCCAAATTTTTCTTTCGTTTCTGATATAGATAAGAATTCTGTTGTCTACTGAATTCTAAAAATGAATGGTACTTTTTTGTTTGAAAAAAGGGTAAACGCAAGCGCAAGGTTTCGCCTTTCATTTTAGTATGTTTTATCATTTTCCGGATGGGGATTATCACTTTCCCCATCGCCCTTACTCAATAATAAAAAGAATTTTTTTTTAGTTATATTTTTTATTTTATATTATAAAGAAGAGGTCGTTGAAACTAATTTATTAAGTTTAAAATGTTTTTTATAATCTTTTAAACCATTATTTTGTATTTTGGGTTTTATAAATTATTATCACTATATAAATTCCTTAAACCCAATTAAATTAATAAAAGCCCCGTTTCCGTTTTTAGGTAGTTATATGACGAATGCGCCAATTTTGAGTGATCTATTTTAGATCCTATGTTTCGATTGGAAGATCGATCAAGATATAATATATATATTAATTAAAAAATTTAGAAAATATTTTGAAGTACGGTAAAATTTCTATACGAAATTTTTTTATATGATTGATACGACCATCCCAAATACCTAACTTAATGGGTTTGCTAAATCTTAACGCAAATTCTCTACACAACAAAAAATCCTAACGCAACCTAACTATGCAAATATTTACATAAATCTTTTGAGTGTATCGCTGAAATTGTGTTATATAAAAATAAATCTTTTGAGTGTATCGCTGAAATTGTGTTATATAAAAATTCTATTTTTTTATTAATCGATAAAATGAATTTTTTATTTTAGATTAATAAAATAAATGATAAAAGAAATTAATCATTAAAAAATGCAAACGAGGCAGAACATTTTTTTTACTTATATCCAGGGATTGAAGTAAAAATTATCTAGTTACAACTGTTACATTTTAGTTTTAGGAGAGCATAAAGTAATAGCCTACGAAAAAATACATTGTTAGTTCAAATTGACATCCTAAAATACTAAATAACTAAATAAAAAGATAATAATAAGAAAAATCAATATTATTATATTATTAACGTTAACGAAAACGTTTTAATCCCTAATTTTTAAACAAGTTTTTATTCATCAATTTGAATGGTTTCCTAAAAAAAAATATTGGATTGAATTAACTCCTTCAAGCTCGACGATTGAATAAAAATAGGTTATTATGATTTCGAATAAGCCGCTATGGTGAAATAGGTAGACACGCTGCTCTTAGGAAGCAGTGCTAGAGCATCTCGGTTCGAGTCCGAGTGGCGGCATGGCATCTTCTAAAAGAGTAAGTCCTATAATGAATTCAATTCCCGATTTCAATTCCTATAATTGAGGGACGCCCTTATTAATTTAATAATTTTTATGATATTTTCAACTTTAGAGCATATATTAACTCATATATCCTTTTCGATCGTTTCAATTGTAATTACAATTCATTTGATAATTTTATTAGTCGATGAAATCGTAGGACTAGATGATTCGTCAGAAAAGGGGATGATAGCTACTTTTTTCTGCATAACAGGATTATTAGTTACTCGTTGGATGTATTTGAGGCATTTACCATTAAGTGATTTATATGAATCATTAATTTTTCTTTCGTGGAGTTTTTCCATTATTCATATTATTCCGTATTTTAAAAAACATAAAAACCATTTAAGCGCAATAACCGCGCCAAGTGCTATTTTTACTCAAGGTTTTGCTACTTCGGGTCTTTTAACTGAAATGCATCAATCCGCGATATTAGTACCCGCTCTCCAATCCCATTGGTTAATGATGCACGTAAGTATGATGGTATTGAGCTATGCAGCTCTTTTGTGTGGATCATTATTATCACTAGCCCTTCTAGTCATTACATTTCGAAAATTCATAAGGATTTTTAGTAAAAGCAATAATTTAGAAAATGAGTCAGTTTACTTTAGTGAGATTCAATACGTGAACGAAAGAAACAATGTCTTACGAAACACTTCTTTTATTTCGTCTCAAAATTATTACAGGTATCAATTGATTCAACAATTGGATCGTTGGAGTTATCGTATTATTAGTCTAGGGTTTATCCTTTTAACCGTAGGTATTCTTTCGGGAGCAGTATGGGCTAATGAAGCATGGGGATCATATTGGAATTGGGATCCAAAGGAGACTTGGGCATTTATTACTTGGACCATATTCGCTATTTATTTACATATTAGAACAAATAAAATTTTTGAAAGTGTAAATTCTGCAATTGTGGCCTCAATGGGCTTTCTTATAATTTGGATATGCTATTTTGGGGTTAATCTATTAGGAATAGGGTTGCATAGTTATGGTTCATTTACATTAACATCTAATTGAATAAAAGACTTGACGAATATAAACATAGGACGGCATACAGGTATATATACGAAAACTTCATGTAAACAATCAAGAACCATTTGAATCATTTCCATTACTTGATTCAAATGGTTCTCACAAATTCAAAAGATATCTAGTTATAATAGAATTCCAATTTATTTTACTTAAAAAGAATATAAAAGACTCATTTTTTTATTGTACAATCAACCATTTTTAAAATCATGGGATTTCAGTTTCATTTTTTGGTTTACTCACAAAAACTATCGAAAAAAATAATTGGATATAATAGCTTCGACCTTGTCAACTGATAATGATAAAACGAAATCGGGATAAACACCAATACCTATTACAGGTAAAAGGATAGAGATCGAAACAAATAATTCTCGCGGTCCAGAATCAAAAAAATAAGAGTTTGGGGCATTAAAAAGCTTGTATCCATAGAACATCTGGCGTAACATAGATAATGAATAAATAGGAGTTAATATCATTCCAATTGCCATTACAAAAGTTATTAATATTTTTGTCATTAAAAGATATTTTTGACTAGTAAGTATTCCAAAAAAAACTAACAATTCGGCAACAAAACCGCTCATGCCCGGTAATGCAAGAGAAGCCATTGATAAGATACTGAAAGTCGTGAATATTTTTGGAATTGCGATAGCCATTCCGCCCATTTCGTCGAGATAAACAAGACGTATTCTATCATAACTCGTTCCGGCCAAGAAAAAAAGCGCAGCGCCAATAAATCCGTGAGAGATTATTTGTAAAATGGCTCCGTTGAGTCCTGTATCGCTTATAGAACCAATTCCTATAATTATGAAACCCATATGAGATACAGAAGAGTAGGCTATTCTTTTTTTTAAATTACGCTGACCGGGAGATGTTGAAGCTGCATAGATTATTTGAATTGTGCCTACTATAATCAACCAGGGAGAGAATATAGAATGGGCGTGGGGTAATAATTCCATATTGATCCGAACCAATCCATACGCTCCCATTTTTAATAAGATTCCGGCTAAAAGCATACAAGTACTGTAATGTGCCTCTCCATGGGTGTCTGGTAACCATGTATGTAAGGGTATGATCGGTGATTTGACAGCAAAAGCAATAAGAAATCCAATATAGAATATTATTTCCAGTGCTACAGGATACGATTGATTAGCTGATGTTTCAAAATTTAATGTTGGTTCATTGGAACCATATAAACCAATACCCAAAACTCCCATTAATAAAAAAACGGAACTTCCTGCAGTGTACAAAATAAATTTTGTAGCTGAATACAAACGTTTCTTTCCCCCCCACATGGATAGAAGTAGATAAACTGGAATTAATTCTAACTCCCACATGATGAAAAAAAGTAAAAGGTCTCGAGAAGAAAATGGTCCTATTTGACCGCTATACATTGCTAACATCAGAAAATGGAATAGTCGGGAATCTCGAGTAATCGGCCGAGCCGCTAAAGTAGCTAAAGTTGTGATAAATCCTGTCAGTAAAATGGGTCCTATAGAAATTCCATCTATTCCCAATCTCCAGTAAAAATCAAAAAAATCGATCCATTTATAATCCTCTGTCAGTTGCATTAATGGATCATCCAATTGGAAACGATAACCGAATGCATAGGTTGTTAGAAGGAGTTCTATTATGCATATACCTATAGTATACCACCGAATTATCTTATTTCCTCTATGAGGGAGAAAGAAAATTAAGGAACCCGCGAATATTGGCAAAACTACAACTAGCGTTAACCAAGGAAAATTATTCATGGTAAAAACAAGATAAACTTGGACCAGAAAAACCCGTGCTCAAAATAAATAGTTTTTGAGCGCGGGTTTTTGTCGGTAAAGGTAAAAAAATCAAATGTATTCAAGTAGGGTTTTCTGGAACGTATTAATAAGCCAGACCCATACTTCGAGTTGTTTCATGCCATAAATAAACTCGAACACTCAAGAAATCTGTCGGACAGGCGGATTCACATCTCTTACAACCGACACAGTCCTCTGTTCTTGGAGCAGAAGCAATTTGCTTAGCTTTACACCCGTCCCAAGGTATCATTTCTAATACATCCGTTGGGCAGGCGCGCACGCATTGAGTACACCCTATACACGTATCATAAATCTTTACTGAATGTGACATTTGGATCTATAAATTTTTGAATGTCAGAAAGTTTCGATCTAGTAAACTTGTAAATGAATCATATATTTAGACACCAGATGAATCAATAATTTATCATAATTTTTCTAATCAATCTACTTCTGGATTGACTCATGCGATAGAGCCAAGATACTTTAATTTCTTACATTTTTGAAAACATGTATTATTACGTAATGTATGGTCATGGTAATTCTAATTTATGAATATTAGAATTTATATGATTAATACTACTTATTCAACAAATTCGATTGATTGATACGAGTTGATTTTCTGTTACGATAAATTGATGAAACAATAGCCGGGCCAATAGCTGCTTCAGCGGCTGCAATAGCTATAACAAAAATTGAGAAAATATTTCCTTTTAATTGGCGACTATCAAAAAAATCAGAAAATGTTACGAAATTCATATTAACCGCATTCAGTATAAGTTCAAGACACATAAGGGCTCTAACCATATTCCGGCTCGTGATCAATCCATAGATACCGATAGAAAATAAGTAGGCACTCAAAACAAGTACATGTTCGAGCATCATTGACCAACTCCTTATCAATTTCGATTCATTTCAATATGAACTGAACAACAATTCAAAAGATTCAATTGACTAGAATAAAAAAAAGTACGGAACAAAGGCAGATTTTCTATTGTTAATAGAATAGATTGAATAATTTCTATTTTAGACATAAACAATCTTTAATTAAAGGGAAATAAATGTAATGTAATAAAACCGAACAGAGTTTAATGTGCATTGCTAATTCTATAAATTTTTTACTGTCGCGCCACGGCAATTGCACCTATCAAAGCGGCTAAAAGAATTATCGAAACGAATTCAAATGGAAGAAAAAAATCTGTTGATAAATGAATTCCAATTTGTTGACTATTACTTATCAAATCTTGCTCTATAATCTGGTTTGATCTTGTAGTCCAAATAATTCCGTACCATGACGTATCTGTAATAATAATCATGAGTAAAACAAAAATACTTGTACAAACTGGCAAAGTAACCACATCCCCAATGGTCCAAAGATTCAAATCTTTGTAATATTCTGAACCATTCATGAACATCACAGCAAATACGATTAAAACATTTATAGCTCCCACGTAAATAAGGAGTTGTGCAGCAGCTACAAAATAAGAGTTTAATAGAATATAGAATAAGGATATACAAACAAGAACCAGTCCCAATGAAAAGGCAGAATAAATGGGGTTGGTAAATAATACCACCCCCATACCTCCTAGTATAAGAACCGATCCCAGAAAGACTAAAAGAAAATCATGTATTGGTCCGGGCAAATCCATTATATGTAAAATAAGAGATAAATAAATAGAAATGTTTTTCATGACCTTATTGAGACCCGACCAGAAAAAATTTTTTTTATGATTTTTGAGCAATTCCTAATTTAATCCTAAGTAAATAAATACTAAGGGATATGAATAAATGTGAGTACTATTATTGGACTAATTTCATTCTTTATCTGAAAGAGTCGTTCTAATTCTAAACGATATATTTTAAAAAAATTATGGATATATTAATTAATGGATTTTCAATCCAAATTAAGACGCGTTTCTTACCAACCAATCAATAGTTGGTATTTGTAGTTATTGACCAAACAACACGAAAGAAACCTAAATTCCTTCTATATTAGTTATTAGTAAAGTAATTATAAATTATTCGTTAATAAGAGATTTACTTATTTATTTGAGGCGAATTCAAAATTGTTCGAATTGTATAATCGTCAATTACTGACATTGGTAAACGACCCAAAGCAATTTGATTATAATTCAATTCGTGACGATCATAAGTAGAAAGTTCATATTCTTCAGTCATTGATAAACAATTCGTTGGACAATACTCAACACAATTACCACAAAATATACAGACTCCGAAATCAATACTGTAATTAAGCAGCCGTTTCTTGCGAATATCAGTTTCCAATTTCCAATCAACAACGGGTAGATCTATAGGACATACACGAACGCATACTTCACAAGCAATACATTTATCAAATTCAAAATGGATTCGACCGCGGAAACGCTCCGCGGTGATTGATTTTTCATAAGGATATTGAATAGTTACGGGTAAACGATTTGCGTGGGATAAAGTAATCATGAAACTTTGACCAATGTACCTTGCAGCTCGTACTGTTTGTTGACCATAATTCATGAACCCAGTTACCATAGAGAACATATCGTTAATATATATATGAATAGTTTTATGTTTGTTTATTTCTCTTGTTTGAGACACGTTGTGAATATAGAATCTTACTTTACAGTGAAAAGAGTTGGAAAGAAGTTGTTAATAATAGATTACCGAGAGAAATAGGTAAAAGAAATTTCCATCCAAGATTCAATAGTTGGTCCATTCTTAGCCTCGGTAAAGTCCATCTTGTTGTGATAGGAATGAACAAGAACAAATAAGTTTTAGCTAATGTAATAAAGATACCAATTATCGCTCCAAAAACTCCACATGTTTTATTTATTTCAAAAAGCTCAGAAACATATATGTCCGGAATAGATATATTCCAACCTCCCAAGTAAAGAACTGTTACAAATAATGAAGAAACCAATAGGTTTAGATAGGAAGCAACATAAAATAACCCAAATTTTATACCCGAGTATTCGGTTTGATAACCTGCTACTAACTCTTCTTCTGCTTCGGGTAAATCAAAAGGTAATCTCTCACATTCTGCTAGGGAAGAAATAATAAAAATGATAAACCCTATAGGCTGACGCCACAAATTCCATCCCCAAAAACCATATTTTGATTGCGCCTCAACAATATCAATTGTACTTGAACTGTTAGATAATTATAGTCGGTGATACCATCACTGTTACCATCGCTATTACAGAACCGTACATGAGATTTTCACCTCATACGGCTCCTTGAAGGCCAGAAATAAATATAGGGACCGCGTCAGTATTCTTTTTTGAATCTTGATATGTTTGTAGGATGGATAACTATCGGCCGGTCCCAAATTAGACCAATTGAATTCTGTCTGTTATAATTATTTTAATTCAAAATTAAATAAAAAAAGTACTTCTGAATTGATCTCATCCTTTCTTTAATTTAAGAATTTCAATAATAATTTCAATTCTTCTTTGTTCAGTAATAACTTAACTGTTCAATAAAATACTTCTTGTAAAAATATCAATAACCCGTTGGTTTCACGTACGAAAAAAAAATTCTATATTAATTAATGAATTATGACACAAATTATATATCTATTAATATGTATATGGGAAAGAATAAAAGTAACAAAGAATAAATAAAGTATATCTTTTTTTTTTTTTTTTCGTTCCTATTCTTCTTTCTATTTCTGAGAAAAAGAGGGCTTTCAAAATAAAGTAAAGGATTATTTCGTTTCGAATAGTTATTTATTAAATCGGTGGATAGGAGTATACTCTGGATTGGAATCGTGTCATGGGGAGTACTGCCTGATCATTTCTACCAACTTAAAGCCCCAATTAGTATTCTTTGTTTGTATATTATGTAAAAATGTCCTTTTGGAGAATTTACATAATCTCCATTACTAATCCTTTACATATGTTCGTGTTTCTAACCATCCACTCGTTTTTGCTCAATCCCCCGTTATGCTAATACATAAAAATGATAGTGAAAACTCAATACGGTTGATCTTTTGAACCCGCTTCAAGTCAGGATGACTAATCAACCAATCTTGGGGGAAACGGTCTCTTCTGTTTATGTTTATTTCCGCTTAACTCTCTAACTCTTATACATAGAAAATGAGAATCAATCTTTTTACTGCGAATTTATATATAAGCTGTTTTCTTTCACTCATATAACTATTTGATTTAGTTCATCAACCCGAATAATGAATAAAAAAAAATTAAGATATCTACTCAATCCATTCCAACCCTTTCCTTGAAAGGAAGGAATAGAGAAAAGTTTCTGTCTATGTATCAACGAATCGCACGTAGAGATATTGATAACACACATAAAGTTAATGGTATTTCATAACTAATCGATTGAGCAGCAGCTCGTAGACCGCCTAAAAAGGAATATTTATTATTTGACCCGTATCCCGACATAAGAAGTCCAATTGGAGCAATACTGGAAATGGCAATCCATAAAAAAACACCGATATTGAGATCCGCTAAAACAAGGTGATATCCAAAAGGAACTACTGAATAGCTTACTAAAATTGATATGACTGCTATGGATGGCCCGATACTGAATAAACGAGTATCCCCCCTAGATGGAAAAAGATTTTCTTTGAAAAGTAGTTTTGTCCCATCTGCTAGAGCTTGAAGAACTCCCAAAGGGCCGGCGTATTCAGGTCCAATACGTTGTTGTATCCCTGCCGATATTTCTCTTTCTAACCATACAATTACCAGTACGCCTATTGTGATTCCCACTACAAGAGTCAAAATAGGAACAAGAACCCATAGAATTCCATAAACCTCTTTAAAAAATTCTAATCTAGAAAAAGAATCGATATCTTGTACTTCCGGTGTATCAATTATCATTTCAACGATCAACTTCTCCCATAATGATATCTATACTACCTAGTATCGTCATAATATCAGCCAATTTCATTCTTTTAACTAACCGCGGAAGAATTTGCAAATTGATAAAACCCGGCGGGCGGATTTTCCATCTCCAAGGAAAACCACTCTGATCCCCTATGAGAAAAATTCCCAATTCTCCCTTTGGGGCTTCTACTCTCACATAAAGTTCTTGTTTCGGCAATTCAAATGTAGGAGACGGCTTTTTACTAATAAATCGATATTCAAAATCATTCCATTCCGGATTCCTTTCTCTATCAAAGTATCGTATTTCTAAATTCTCATAGGGTCCCCCTGGAATTCCTTCCAGGGCCTGTTGAATAATTTTTACGGATTCTATCATTTCACCAATTCGGACTAGATAACGAGCCAATGAATCTCCTTCTTTTTGCCACTGTACTTCCCAATCAAATTCGTCGTAACATTCATAATGATCAACTTTACGAAGATCCCATTGTATTCCGGAAGCTCGCAGCATTGGTCCCGATAAACCCCAATTTATTACTTCCTCTCTACCAATAATGCCTACTCCCTCGACTCGTTCTAAAAAAATAGGATTTCGTGTAATAAGTTTTTGATATTCAGCAACTCTTGTTAAAAAATAATCGCAGAAATCCAAACATTTATCTATCCAGCCATGAGGTAGATCGGCCGCTACTCCTCCGATACGAAAATAATTATGCATCATTCTCATACCGGTGGCAGCTTCGAATAGATCATATACTAATTCTCTTTCTCTGAAAATATAGAAAAAGGGAGTTTGTGCACCAATATCCGCCATAAAAGGACCGAGCCATAACAGATGAGAAGCTATACGACTCAACTCCAACATAATTATTCTGATATAGCTGGCTCTTTTAGGTACTTGAATATTTCCCAACTGTTCCGGTCCGTTTACAGTTATTGCTTCTGTGAACATAGTAGCTAAATAATCCCACCGTGTTACATAAGGCAAATATTGTATAATTGTTCGATTTTCCGCAATTTTTTCCATTCCTCGGTGTAAATAACCCAATATTGGTTCACAGTCAATAACATCTTCACCATCTAGAGTAATGATGAGTCGAAGAACACCATGCATTGATGGGTGGTGGGGGCCCATATTGACTATCATGAGGTCTTTTCTTGTAGCCGGTATATTCATAGGTTTTTCCTCGATTCATTCTTTCATGAATTGCTGAAAACGAAAAAAAGTTCATTAAAATTCAAGATCTAATAAATCAAATAATTCAAAATGCCTTTATAAAATTATAAAAATCAAATTAACGAGTTTTTGACTCCCGAATATCCAACCGATTAATTAATTCTTTATAACCTATTCTATTTTTATTTGACAAATAAGACAGTAATCGTTGGCGTTTTCCCAGAATTTTACGTAAACCTCTCTGAGATAAATAGTCTTTTTTGTGTAATTGTAAATGTGAAGTAAGTCTTCGTATCCTATTGGTGAAACTAACTATTTGAAATTCAACAGATCCTCTGTTTTCGTCTTTTTCTTCTTGTGAAATAACTGAGATGAATGAATTTTTTACCATAAACTGAAATCTTCTCTCCCCCCTCTTTTTATTTTAAGATATTTTTTATTGATAGATATCTTTATTGATCAGTAATAATAATGCCCCTAATTTTTATTTGGTATATACAAAAATTTGTATTTCGTTATTAATTTCTAATTTTTTTAACGTTATTAATTTCTAATTTTTTTAATTTAATAAAACTTACTCAATCCTATTTTTATTTTTAAATTGGATTTGAAAGGGGATACAAAAGTATGGTTGGTTTCTTCACTCACAAAAGATAAAAGTTTAGACCTAAAATAAGAAGATTTTGTTCATTCTAGATCTAATTGATATGTCATTGAATTAGTATCATGTATCAGAATGGAATGTAAGACAATGTATGCGTGCATCTCTTTGTCGTCATAGACCAGATATGGTATGGGAAATATAGGAAAAATGTACTATTAATGAATTTTCAATCGCGGATACATATGTATCCTTACCATACTGAAACAACTGCCATTATTGGTATTAAACCAATAACGATTCATACAAGCTAAATCTTCTAATCGATAATTGGGCCAAAGAAATAGCTTTAATTTTATAAGTTTTTTTTTATATTTTTTGCTTTTATCCACAACTTGACTGTTTACCTTATTCCCATTACAAAAAGATGCCTTTCTATGTCTATTCTTAGAATTTAAACAAAGTAGAATTCGCAATTCTCTACGACGTCTAGGCGATAAAATATTTTCAGGAACAAACAAATCATAATTTTTTTTATATCTATTTCCAGTCATCTTTTGATGTTTTGTAATGACTTCATCAGAATTCTTATCAACATGTTTTTTTTCTCGGTATCTTTGATTTATTTGATGTTTACTTTTATGAACTAATGAAATACCGAGGGTTTGATACATAATAAATTTTCCATCATTTTTTATAGCTAGACGAATTGGTTCAATAATCAAAAATCCCCTTTTAATAAATTCTGTAAGAGTTACATCTTTCTGAATCGTCAAAATATCCAGACTCATTTCGCCCCTTTGAATAGAGGATATAGTAATTTCTCTTGGATTTATCAGTCTAAGCAGGAGACAATATACGTTGATGTTATTGATTATTTTTTTATTTAAAGAATCATCCCATCTCAATTGAAAATACAAATACCTTTTTAGGAAGAAATCAAACTCCGCTTTTGTATTGATCTTGTATTGCTTTTTATTTCTATGTTTTTTCATGTCCGATCCCGTATAATCTTCTTCAACATCTTTTTCTTGGTTTGAAAGAGCTGATTTAAGATCTGCTTGGCCCGTGGATTCTTTTTCTCCTTGATTTCGGTTTTCTAATTCAAGAGATTTTTTTTCATTCGACGATATTGATATAAAAGGATCTCTTTTTTTATTTCCAGTGATGCTTTTGTTTTCACTAGCATTTTTTTTTATATTAGAATTAAAAAGTAGTAATTTAATTGGTATAACCCACGGTTTCATTTTATACGTATTATAAAGTCTCACAAATTCTGGCAAGAACCAAAGTTCCAGATTTGATATGGGACGACTTAGTATTTCTTCATTCATTCCCATCCAATCCAAAAGGGGTTTTTGATTGGATAGGTTGATTTTTTGGTCTTGCTGAAGTGTGAGATAAAAAAGACCCTTATTATTGATTTTATCAATTATTTGATACTTATTAACCCTAGTCCTAGTCTTAGTATATTTATTACTGTTAGTGTCAGTATCAATATTGATCCAGGCCTCAATATCGACCTTCGTTTTAAGACAAAAATCGAGAATTCTCCAATCAAAAAATTTTCTATCCGTATTTTTATCCATATCTCGAATATCATCTTCTACCATATTAAATGATTTTTGTTTATGTGTGTTGTAATTATAAAAAATATCTTGGTTAGTTTTTACTTGTAATGGTGATCCATAAATTGAAGAGTACTTCTTAGTTTCAGAATTTATAGATTTATATGCTAAAAGATCATATCTATATTGTTTTTTAAAATTATCCTTTTGATTCAATAATAAATCCCTTTCAATTTTTGTTTTTTTTTCGTAGTGAATTAATTCATCTTTTTCATATAAATCACACAAATCTTTATATAAATCTTTATTTTGAGCTATACAGTTCAATATATTTCGCCATTTTTGTGGTACTACTCTAGACCATTTAATTTGAGATACATCACATTGATATTGATAATGACTCCTTAACCAATTTGTCCATTGATTCATTCCAGAATTGCGAAGATTCTTAGGTCTTAATTCGGAATGAAATCGTTCTTGTCTTACAACAAAAAAATCCTTTATTTCATTCTTAAGAGAAAGGGGGGTTCCATTATATTGAAATACGGATTTCAATTTCTCTAACTTAATAAGTTGGGTTTGTGATAATTTGTAAAATACATATGCTTGTGAAAAGTAAGATAAGTCAAAAAAAGTCTTTGAATTTTTTTGACTAAGACTAATATTAGTATTAGAAAGTGACTCTTTTATAATCGAAATAAATTTAATTAAACTTTGATTTGTTTTATTAATTCTTTCTTGATTTGCTTCATTACTGTTAATGTTTTTATTAATAATTTTTTTTGTTGATTCAAGAAAAAGTTGTGTATTGATACTAGGAATATTAATCATAGATAGAAAGATATCTATGTATATCTTTTCAATGAAAAATATTATAAAATAATGGGATTTACGGATTAATCGAGCAGTTCTTTTTTTTAATATCTGCCAAATATTTTTTTGTGATTCCAATCTTTTATCATCATAATTTATTTTGTTAGAACTAAAATTTCTATCTGAAGTTATAAATCCCTTTTTCTTGTCTTTTGTAATTTTTTCTATTTGATTTATGATTGTGTTTATTCTATCAGTCAGATCTTGCATTTTTTTTTCTGTTAATGAATAATTTGTCCAATCCTGAGATCTAATTTGAATGGACGATTCCTGAATCATCCGATTACTGATTATTGAATCTTTTTTAATTTCACTCAATTCATATACTTCTATTTCTCTCAATCCAAATAATATAATTGGGTTTATTTTTGAGAGTTCTTTTATTATTTCTTTTATAAACAGAATGTTTTTAATGATCCATTTTTTTGGTTTTTTTGAGACATTTCGAAACAATTTTGTTTGTTCTTTAAAAATTCCTAGAATTATAAAACATTTCTTTTGCAATTTTTTCATTTTTTTTTTGAGTTCTTTTAAAATCGGTTCAAAAAATGAAAGTTTTTTTCTGGGAGAACCAAAAGGTAGTTCAGCTTCCATTCCAAAAATTGTTAAAAAACAAAAATCATTTTTTTGACCTTGCTTTTTCATTGGATCGTTATAAGGGGCTCGTAACTTAGATCTGTGCCAAGGTTTAAGACGAAAAGGAAATAGGATCTTGATCTGAATGCCGTCTGTTAACCAGTTTTTTGGAAATTCTTTTTCTGATAATTGAACGCCGTTATAGGTACATTTAACATGCATTTCTCTATTCCAATCCTTTAAGTCCTCATACCATTCCGGAAATTGAAATAATAGTATACGGACGATATTTTTAGCTATTATCAATGAAGGTAATATAATATATTTTCTAAGAATTGATTGGGTTACTAATAAAAAACCTCTCATTACTTGAGCAAGTAAAATACTATCCCAGGCTTCCGCTATTTGTATACGCACTTTCTCCTTTCTTTTGTCTTCTTCTTTTTTGTCCTCCTCTTTTTTTTTCGCGCTTTCTTTTGTCTTTTTCTCTGTATAATTCGAAATTGTGAATTCTGTGTTTTTCCACATCCAATTTCTAAAAATTTTTTTCATCCGTTCAGAA